TTTCATTTTTTAGTTGGAACTTTAGGCGGTTCTCTAAAAAAGATAGCGAAAAAAATAATCCCTAGGGTTGAGACTAAGAGGAATGTATAAACCAATGCTTCCATAGATTCGATCGTGATTTACAATTATAGCTTCCATACCTATTTGTTTTTTCTTTCTTTTATTGGGGACCATCTCCCGGCTACCGAAAGAGCAAGAGACAAAAAAACGGGGAGTCAAAGCAAGATTTCTCTGCTACCTTCTATCAATATCAAAATCACTAACAAATCATAAAAAGAAAATAGATTCGAAAGACATCAAAAGAAGGTTGGATCAGACTACTTGTCTTCTTGTAGTTGGATCTCCAAGTTTTTGGAAGGCTCCAAATTCTACTTGAGCATCCAAATCTGGGTCAATCCCAGCAAAAACATCTCTGAACAGGGTTCTAGCACCATGCCAAATGTGTCCGAAGAAGAAGAGCAAAGCAAACGAAGCATGTCCAAAAGTAAACCAACCCCTTGGACTGCTACGAAAAACACCGTCGGATTTCAAAGTAGCACGATCTAATTCAAAAATTTCACCCAATTGAGCGCGTCTAGCATATTTTTTCACAGTCGCAGGGTCATTATAACTGACTCCATTGAGTTCGCCACCGTAGAACTCAACAGTTACACCGACTTGTTCGACACTATACTTCGATTCGGCTCTTCGAAAAGGAACATCCGCTCGAACAATCCCGGCTCCATCTACCAAAACGACCGGAAATGTTTCAAAAAAAGTGGGCATACGACGTACAAAAAGTTCACGACCTTCTTTATCTCTAAAGATAGGATGTCCTAACCATCCAACCGCTATTCCATCCCCGTTATCCATTGAACCCGCCCTGAATAATCCCCCTTTTGCCGGATTATTGCCGATGTAATCATAAAAGGCTAATTTTTCAGGAATTTTAGACCAAGCTTCTGATAAACTTTGATTTTCGGCTAACCCCGCACTAATTCGTCGATATATCTCTTGTTGGAAGTACCCCTGATCCCATTGATAACGAGTCGGTCCAAACAATTCGATCGGGGTAGTTGCTGAACCATACCACATAGTTCCGGCAACAACAAAAGCTGCAAAAAAGACAGCAGCGATACTACTGGAAAGGACAGTTTCGATATTACCCATGCGCAATCCCTTGTATAGACGTTGGGGTGGTCGAACGCTAAGATGGAATAGGCCTGCTAATATGCCCAATGTCCCAGCCGCAATATGATGAGAGGCTATTCCTCCCGGAACAAAAGGATCGAAACCTTCCACGCCCCACGCTGGATTTACCGGTTGTACTTTTCCAGTTAGTCCATAAGGATCGGACACCCATATTCCCGGACCATACAAGCCTGTTACATGAAATGCACCAAAACCAAAGCAAGCCACCCCCGCGAGAAATAAATGAATTCCAAAGATCTTGGGCAAATCCAACGAAGGTTTTCCTGTACGTTCATCAGTAAATATTTCTAGATCCCAATACACCCAATGCCAGATAGCTGCTAAAAAGCACAAGCCCGAAAACACAATATGCGTTCCGGCGACACCTTCGTAACTCCAAATACCCGGAGATGTTATAGTCCCTTCTGTGATACCCCAGCCACCCCATGAATTGATTATTCCTAAACGCGTCATGAAGGGTATGACAAACATACCCTGTCTCCACATTGGATCCAGAACGGGGTCAGAAGGATCAAAAACTGCTAATTCATACAGAGCCATCGAACCAGCCCACCCAGCAACCAGAGCTGTATGCATTATATGAACAGCAAGCAACCGGCCGGGATCATTCAATACGATAGTATGAACACGATACCAAGGCAAACCCATGAAAATACCTCTTTATCAAAGAAAAAAGACACTACGCAACTTTATTGCATTGGACACGACTATACTCTGCCGATGTTACGTCCCCCGAGGAGAGGGCGATTAGTTCAGAGCAAGGGTTCATAATTTGTTTGATTCTATTAGCAATAATGGAACAATTCCGTTCGTAGGAAAAAAGAGAAGCAGATTTATTCTATACTCGATAAGTACCAATACGCAATGGGCCGCTTGATGCCTTTTCTATAAACGAATGTGACCATCCTTGTTCATGATTACAGGGGCCTAGTTCTAAGAATGGATCTTATTCATTCTGTCTTTCTTTATGCATTTTTGATAAAGAACAATATTATAAAAACAATAAAACCCTTCTTACGTTTTCACATCTAAAGTCTAGTATTTTTTTATTTTTTCTTTCATTTAATGCCTGTTGGTGTGCCAAAAATACCTTGTGATATTCCTGACGACGACGACGACGACGACGATGACGAAAACGGGGAAGCAATTTGGGTTGACTTATAGTGCGACTTGGCAGATCTATTGGGTCATATGGGCTTTCCCCCTTCTCTTCCCGATCAAGAGATCCTCTATTTCGCCCAAAAAAGATGAATTGGATCATCAAAAATTTGGAGCGTGAAGTGCAATTAGATCCTTTTTTTAAGGGGATTCAAATTACTATTATCAATTCAAATAATTTATGGCTGGCTCGGTTGGACTAAGAAATTGAAATATCCAGACTTCGTTTAAAAAAACCAATTGGTAATATATCTACCATTACTCCTTATAAAGGGATTCCTCTATTCTAAAGAAATCTTCTTTGGAAATAGAAGTGATTTTAAACTGTTCTCTTAATCAATCGAGTAATATGTATAAAGACCTCAAATATTTACCGGACTGTACGGATTGAGAAAAAAGAAGTGGTAAGGAGAGTATTTGTCCTATATGTGCAAATCGAAGGCGGGCAGATCTTTACCCGGAGTAGAGTATAAACCTAAAAAGAGTAAGATAAAAGAGGCCCAGTTTGGAACAAGAAAATGACATCGTGATTTGGATTGGATCGCGATGAAAGAATACATCAATGAAAAGTGAATTCGATCCGTTTAATGAATTCTTTTTTCTAAGGAAAGGAATCAAAACTCATCTTTATTGAAAAATCGAAGAAAAATTAGGAGTCAGTAAAGAGCATGCTCTGAAATCCGAAAGGGGATTGGAATATACACATTGATTTTTTTGCAAATTTTTTTAAACCGTATGCGCCAAACGGCGCCTGTACGGTTCCTACGGAATACAATTTTAACCTAATCGACCGACTTTATCGAGAAAGAGCACTTTTTTTATTCAAAGAACTTAGTCTCGAGACGGCAAATCACATTGTCGGTCTTATGATATTTCTGAATATCGACGATTGTACCCAAGAGCAATTTTTATTTATAAACTCTACGGGTGGAGGAGTAATGCATGGGATAGCTGTTAATAATGCGATGAATTTTGTGCTACCAGATGTACATACACTCTGTCTGGGAGTAGCCGCTTCAATGGCAACTTTTATCCTGGCCGGAGGCTCACAGACTAAACGTGTAGCATTCCCTAACGCTTGGCGCCAATGAGGTTTTATTTGAAAGAAAAAAGACGACTATGCCTTCGCCATATGAAAAATGAATCTCCATATGAAATATGAATAAAAAAGTAATAATAGCATGGCACTTTGAATTCGATATACAAAAGTTTTTTTTTCAAAGCATTAGATTTTTTATCGAGAGAGTAGTATGAGATAAAAGGTATTTCCGATGTGTTCTTATCTATCGGCAGTGCAGTTCAGCGTCACAAACTTTTTTTCACACGGCAGATCTCTTAATAATATTTATGTTCTGAACTAGTGAAAAAAAATTCTTTTTTCTTAGGTTATTTAATCAAATAAAAAGCAACTTTGGGATTGCTTAATCATAGACAAAAAAGAAATATAGAAAGCAACGGAGCCATCATAGTAGTTTTTAACTCCCACGAAAGGAAGGGTGGTAATTTGATCATTTTCCGAGCGGGGTCTAATCAATCCTATTTTTCTCTTTCGTTGGGGGGGCGTAAGGATCAATTTTATTCTAGAGCCGTATGCAATGCATAGAAAGATGCCTGTACGGTTGTGCAATTCTATCTTTTTTCGTGCTATTCTTTTCTCTTTCTTTTATCTTCCCTTCATCATGTGCAATAGAAAAACTTTTGATTTTGTTATATCATCAGGGTAATGCTCCACCAACCTGCTAGTACTTTTATTAAAGGCTACATGGAAGAGGTACTCACGGACACAGATTTGGTGCTAAAACTACGTGAAGAAATCACAAACTTTTTTGTACAAAGATCGCACAAACCTTACTGGATGGTCTACGAAGACCTGGAAAGAGATGCTTTTCTGTCACCAGAAGAAGCCAAAGCTTATGGAATTGTTGATTCTGTAGGGCTAGGGTTTCAATGGCGTGACAGGCGTAAATGATACTAGCCTGTATTTCGCGCAAATCCCTAATTTTAGATTACCGCTACCGACCGAGTTGACTCGAAATAATCCGGTTAGGATGGATCTAAACCATCCAATTATATCTATATCTATGATTCAACATGCCAACTATTAAACAACTTATTAGAAAGACAAGACAGCCAATCAGAAATGTTACAAAATCGCCCGCTCTTAAGAGATGTCCTCAACGTCGAGGAACGTGTACTAGGTTGTATGTGCGACTCGTTCAGATCATGAGCTAGAACAAAGGAAAGCGAACAAGTTTCCAGTATCAAAGGTCAGTACCGGTGAATAGGCTGGAACGAAAAAATGAACCCTATTTACTATCTAAAAAACGAAAATGGATCATATGCCTTTCATTGTGTAGGAAATTTATGGTTTCCCTTGGTGTAAATTCAATCACCTCAATTTAAGAATTCTCCATTGGTAGCAAATGCTTATCCATTAAGCGGAGGAACTCTTGGTTTCAATTTCAAAGATTAGGCCACCCTCTTGCAAGAACGGACTAACAAGGTCAGCTATCCAGCTAACCCTCATAATTAAATACCGTTACTGTATAAGTAGATCTCGTTGTGAAGATCTAGTTACTGGATAATTCATGGGTAGAGCTAAAGAATGTGAACTATACAAGTTCCCAATAGCATTAATTAAATGAAGTTAAAGGCTCCGGTGTATAGAGAAGACCTCACCGTTTAAGAAGTAACCATAGAAACGATGGAATCCACTATTGCTTTAGAATTTATATTTCTTATTATCTTTTTAATACCTAGTAGAATCCAATTTCAAATTGTGAGGTAAAACAAAGGTCTCGAAAAAATAAAAAATCGTGGTCGGGAAGGTTATCGTAGCCAAAGCCATTGGAATTTTGAGTTTATACATTGGAAAAACTCATTGGGTTATTAATAGACTAGGAAGGGGGAAAAAGAATAACTGCAAGAACGGAAATCAATTAGTTATTCGACAAAGTTTGATTTATGCATATTCAATGACCAGAACTAGACGGGGATATATAGCTCGGAGACGTAGAAGAAAAGCACGTTCATTTATATCAAGCTTTCGGGGAGGTCTTTTAAAGACTCAACAAGACATAAGAGCTTTGGCTTCGTCTCATCGGGATAGGAATGGGCAAAAAAGAAATTTTCGTCGTTTGTGGATCACTCGAATCAATTCAGAAATTCGTGACGGGTGGGTATATTATAACTATAGTCAATTCATCCATGATCTATACAAGAGACAGTTGCTTCTTAATCGTAAAATACTTGCGCAAATAGCTATAGCAAATAAAAACTGTCTTTATCTAATTTCCAATGAAATCATAAAAAAAGTAAATTGGAAGGAATCTGCCGGAGTAATTTAAACGGAGTTCCCCGGAGAATGACCTCCGGGAAAGTAGAGTCAAAATGAATCAAAAAAGAAATAAATAGGACTCAACACTTTCAATCAACAATTTGGAGTTTGACTTCTGAATCTGATTTTTTATTTGTTTTTGTCTTACGAAACGAGAAGCAAAGCCGGTCCAGATTGTCGGATTTTTGCACAAAGCATCAATCTGCGTTTGAGTTCGGGTGTGAATTTTCATTCAAGTGACGAAAGAGTAAGCCTATTTTTTTTGTCTCTCACGGTCGTCTTCTATTTCTTTGTGTCTTTCACAGTCGACTTATATTTCTTTCTGTCTGGCTTATATTTCTTTCTGTCTGACTTATATTTCTTTCGGACTCTCGCGGTCGACTTGTTTCTTTCACCTTGTTTCTCATTAGTAATAAAAGGTAATGAAGACAAAATACGAGCTTGTTTTATAGCAAGAGTCATTAATCGTTGTTGTTTCAAGGTCAATTTATTTACTCGTCTAGATAATATTTTTCCTTGCTCACTAATAAATCGACCAATTAAACTCATGTTTCTATAATCAATTCGATCCCCCGATTGGATCGCGGGCAAACGTCTACGAAAAGATCGCTTGGATTTAAGCAAAGGTCGCTCGGATTTAAGCAAAGGTCGCTTGGATTTAAGCAAAGGTCGCTTGGATTTAAGCAAAGGTCGCTTGGATTTATCCATGGTTTGTTTAATTTATTTCTGTAAACCGAAAATCCTATTTCGGTTGGATCTAGAAAATGAATTAGAATACATAAAAACAATAGGATTTTCTTTCTATTCAAATTATCTTAGCGATAATTAGCATAACATTTTTCCCCCTCCTGGGGAGGGTGCAAGTGCTGGGTTTGAGCTATTTCGTTATCTCCCCATGAATCGTATGTTTGTAACAATATGGACAGAATTTTCTCAATTCCAATCGATTAGGCGTATTGTGCCGATTCTTTTGAGTCATATATCTGGAAATGCCTTTTGATGCCTTATTAACAACCTTTCGAACACAAGTAGTACATTCTAAAATAACTGTTATTCGGATATCCTTACCCTTGGTCATGAACCTCCTTTGGATTTTTTATTTACTCAACGCTTTTCCTTTCGATTCGAAATGAAGAAGAAAGAAAAAATAGAAGTTGCTAACTTGAACTCACATTATGAAAAATTTTGCTACAATCAATATATTCAAATAAGATCCAAAGATTTCGAAACGATATTTCAAAGCACAGTACACGATTTCGTTTAAGTATCTTATATAATACTCTTCGCTAGACCCACATTTTATAGTCTACTTTCATTCCTCTATTATTCTATTATTCGAATTGGAATCTGAATCCCACAGCCGTTGAATCCACTTGTCTTCTTTCTCTTTCCTCCCTTATTCTAAAAATCAGAAAAAATAGAGAAAAGAGAAATAGAGAAAAGAAAAATAGAGGTGGAGACTTGATTAGTGACCGATATTTCATTGTAGTTCTAATCTTCTTTATTCCTTTCCACGTCACTAACTAGAATGGAAAAAAGGGGAATGTCAACGCATCCGGGAAAAAACGATTAATCTCTATCAATAGACCTGCTAAAGACGCGAACCATAGCGCACTTAGTACCGGTGCCACGGAAAGATATGTTTTTAGATCTCGCATTGAAAACCCCCTTCATTTTATTGTAATACATAATGATAATACATATATGATCAGATGCATAGGTAGTTAATGACCACTTTTAATTGTACTAGAATTGTCCGCGGAATTTCAAATTCAAATTGACATGTACAATGATCCCGTAACTATTTCCATATT